AATGAAATAATTGCAATCACTAATGCATGCATTGGTATTAGATCGAAATCTGAAGGTTCTTTCTTGACCTAACTACAAAGAGGCGGATTTCAAATATGGAAAGATACAAAATAGAACTTCTAAAGCAAAAGATAATAGAAATGACTAGTCTTAGAATATAGTTGAACCAAAACACCTATTTTTTTCGAGTGATCGTGTGATAACTTTTTGTTCTCATTCATTCAAGATATTATATGAGTGAACCTATTACGCAATCTAATTAGTTAAAATGAAAGTAAAAGTTTGAGAAGATTACTGTTCGCTCTAAAATATAAAATAGAATAGATTCGAAAAAAAAAAGAAATGATAAAAATAGGAATCATTTTCTAATTTGATTCCATAATGATTCAAAAAGAGTTTCAGTTTAAAACGAAATTACACGACCCAATTCTTATTATTCGTTTATAATCTTATTATTCGTTTATAAGTTGAGTTGAAAAACGATCCAAAAATGCATTCGCTGATTACAAACGCGGTATGTGTAGATGTTACAAATTATGAATCAATTTCTTTTTATAAAGTTGTGACTTTATCCTTGTTATTGCTGTCTATAATGATATCTGAATCAAAAACTTGCAATTGGTATTTTTGTTTCTCTCCTATTTTGTAAAAAAGGAAACTCAGGTAAGTGCTTTTTTATAAACATATATATAAAAAGAACATATTTCATTTAGCTCCTTTATGCCTATCATAACTAGTTATTTCGGTTTTCTACTAACGGCTTTAACTATAACCTCCGCTCTATTTATTGGTCTGAGCAAAATACGACTTATTTGAAATTAATTGCACAATTCATAAAAGGAAATGTTTCCGCGAACTTCTGTGTATTTCTAGTTACTTATCGTGTCAATTACCAATTATTGGTCATTGAGATTCATGGTAATTCGGATTAATATTTAGGTATAGATATTACCTCTTTTTTCTCCTTTCAAAAAAATTGAAATGATTGAAGTTTTTCTATTTGGAATCGTGTTAGGTCTAATTCCTATTACTTTGGCTGGATTATTTGTAACTGCATATTTACAATACAGGCGTGGCGATCAGTTGGACCTTTAATTAATTAACATCTCTCTTTTTTTTTTTTATTGACCTCCTTCTTTCTTTAATATCCAGGGGGTCAAATTAAGATTGATGTTCCAGTTAGTGTTTCAGTCGAATTTGATCGAAGAAGATCCGAATCACGCTCTGTAGGATTTGAACCTACGACATCGGGTTTTGGAGACCCACGTTCTACCGAACTGAACTAAGAGCGCTTTCTTATCATAAAAGATAAAACTGTAAAGAAAAGGATTGGCCCCAATACATCTTTTATGCATACTATATAGTATCATAAGAATGAAAGATTCTATATGATATGTCCAATGTGAGTTGATCTCAAAAAATCCCTCGTTACTGCTCAAAGCAGCAGTAATTAGGTAGGGATGACAGGATTTGAACCCGTGACATTTTGTACCCAAAACAAACGCGCTACCAAGCTGCGCTACATCCCTTCCGTTGGTCTACAGTGTCATTGTAGAGAATTCCTGTCTTGTTTTCCACATCGTTATCTCCTCTATGAAAATCTATAATTTTGATTTCCATTTCGTCTTTTTGGTCTCATTTAACATAAAATAATAGTAAAATACTTCTCTCTATATGAAATATGGAACGGAACCTCAAGGAAAAATAACTGACTCTTTTTGGGGAATATTGGAGAAGAAAAGGCCGTTTTTTTCTGTATTTAATAAAAAGTAAATCTTATTTACTAGTTTCAATATGTATTAGCTTGTGTATTACAATAAAATGAAGGAGGTTTTTCAATGCGAGATCTAAAAACATATCTTTCCGTGGCACCGGTACTAAGTACTATATGGTTCGGTTCTTTGGCAGGTTTATTGATAGAGATTAATCGTTTTTTCCCGGATGCGTTGACGTTCCCCTTTTTTTCATTCTAGTTATTGACGCGGCAAGGAATAAAGAAGATTAGAGATACAATGAAATACCAGCCCCCTCTTTTCTCTTTTTTCCCTTTTAGGGAGGAAAGAGAAAGAATAAAAGTGCATTCAATAGTTGTAAGACTCGAGTTCAGGTTGGAATTAATTTAATATGAAATTTCTATGTATTAAATTTCTATGGAAGTCGAATACAAACTGTGGTTCTAGGGAAAGAGTATTATACAAGATACTTATATGAAATGCTTTACTGTGATTTGAAATATAGTTTAAAAATCTTTCTATCTTATTTCCTATATTGATTGTAGTGAAATCTTGCATAAGAGGATAACAAGTTACAAATTATATTTTGTTTTTTCCTTCCTTTCTTCTTTTTCGTTTCGGATTTAAAGAGGAAGAGTTGAGTAAATGAAAAATCCAAAGGAGGTTCATGGCCAAGGGTAAAGATGTGCGAATACCGGTTCTTTTGGAATGTACCGCTTGTGTTCGAAACGGTGTTAATAAGGAATCAACGGGCATTTCCAGATATATTACTCAAAAGAACCGGCACAATACGCCTAATCGATTGGAGTTACTAAAATTCTGTCCATATTGTTACAAACATACGATTCACGGGGAGATAAAGAAATAGATTGAAGCGAGCACTTGCGCCCTTATCTTACAAGGAAAGGGAAAAATGACATTAACAATGACATTATATATATAACATATTTAACATAGTTAAAGATAATTATAAACAACCCAAGTCCTATTTATTCTAATTAGAGATCCGGCTGAAATAGGATTTTAGGGATAAGAAATAAACTAACCAAACCATGGATAAATCTAAGCGAACTTTTCTTAAATCCAAGCGATCTTTTCGTAAGCGTTTGCCCCCGATCCAATCGGGGGATCGAATTGATTATAAAAACATGAGTTTAATTAGTCGATTTATTAGTGAACAGGGAAAAATATTATCTAGACGAGTAAATAGATTGACCTTGAAACAACAACGATTAATTACTATTGCTATAAAACAAGCTCGTATTTTATCTTTGTTACCTTTTCTTAATAATGAGAAACAATTTGAAAGAACCGAGTCGACCACTAGAACTCCTAGTCTTAGAGCCAGAAAAAGATAGGTTTACTCTTTATTCACTTGAATTCAAACCACCATCCGAACTCAAACACGAATTGATATTTTGTTGGAAAAATCCAACAATCCGGATTGAATTCCCGTGTCGTAAGAAAAAAAAAAAAAAAAAAGAAGAATCTGGGAAGAATAAATTTTTTTATTGAACGTGTTTATTCATATTTATTTTGACTACTTTCTTATATTTTATCATATTCTATTCATTTTTATTCGACCTTCCCGGAGTTCATTCTCCGGGCAACTCCGTTTAACCGGTGGATTCTTTCCAACTTACTTATTTTATGATCTCATTGGAAATCATATAAAGACAATTCCTATTTGATATAGCTATTTGTGCAAGTATTTTACGATTAAGAAGCAACTGTCTCTTGTACAGATCATTTATTAATCTACTATAACTATAGCATACCCCCCTTTCGCGAATTGCTGCATTTATTCGAGTGATCCACAAACGACGAAAATTTATTTTTTGCCTATCCCTATCCCGATGAGCCGAAACCAAAGCTCTTATTTTTTGTTGAGTAATAGTTCGAGTAAGTCTTGAATGAGCCCCCCGAAAGCTTGATGCAAATAAACGAATTTTTGTTCTACGTCTCCGAGCGATATATCCCCGTCTAATTCTGGTCATTGAATAAATGAAACTTTAACGAATAACTAATAGATTTCCTTTCTTTCAGTTATTCTTTTGCCCCTTTCCTAGTATATTAATAACAAAACGGATTTTTCCAATGTATAAACTAAAAATTCCAATGGCTTTGGCTACTATAACCTTCCTAACCACAATTTTTTATTTTTTCTAGGCATTTCGCCTCGAAATATGAAATTGTACTATAATAGGCATTAAAAAATAAAAGTAATAATAAAGAAATAGTGGATTCCATCGTTTCTATGGTTACTTCTTAAACGGTGAGGTCTTCTCTATACACCGGAGCCTTTACTTCATTTAATACTTCATTTAATCAATGTTAGTGCTAACTTGTATAGTTCACATTCTTCGGCTCTACCCATAAATTATCCAGTAATAGGTCTTTCACAACGAGCTCTACCTATACAGTAACGGTATTTAATTATGAAGGTTGGCTGGGTAGCTGACCCTGTTAGTCCGTTCTTGCAAGAGGGGTCTATGTTAACTAAGATTTCCTCCGCTTAATGGATAACCATTTGCTACCAATGGAGAGTTGCTTCTCATCTTGAATTCAGGTGAGTGGATTTACACCAACAGAAACCATAAATTTCATACACAATAAAAGGGACATCATCCATTTTTAGATAGGAAATGTAGTTCGTTTTTCCGTTATATCCTATTTGATCATTGATATTTGATCATTGATATTCGAACATTGTTCTCTTTCCTTTGTTTTAGTTCATGATCTGAACGAGTCGCACATACACCCTAGTACATGTTCCTCGACGCTGAGGGCATCCCCGAAGCGCGGGGGATTTTGTGACATTTCTAATTGGCTGTCTTGTATTTCTAATAAGTTGTTTAATCGTTGGCATGTTGAATCATATACATAATGGGCTGGTTTAGATCCATCCTAACCGGATGATTATGAATTACTTTTATTCGTATGAATTACTTTTATTCGATAGAATAGTAAATAAAAGTCATAGAATATTAATTAAACTAGGGTTAATTTCAAATCACGAATTGACGTGAAATCCAGGCTATTTTTATTCAACCGCTACAAGATCAACAATTCCATAAGCTTGGGCCTCTGTTGCTGACATAAAAACATCCCTTTCCATGTCTTCGGATACAACCCATAAGGGTTTGCCCGTTCTTTGTACATAAACCCTTGTCAGGGTTTCACGTAGTTTCAGCAGTTCTCCCACTTCCAGGATGAATTCTCCCGTTGCTACTTCAGAAAAAGAACCAGCAGGTTGATGGATCATTACCCTGATGATATAAGATAATAAAAGGTTTCTCTATTTTTCATGATGAGGGGAAGATAAAAGAAAGATAACAAGAAAAAAAGAAAGAATCGAACAACCGTACGGGCATTATGCATTGCATACGGCTCTACAATAAAATTGACCCTTACCTTCAAATAAATAAAAAAATAGGATCGATCAGACCCCGATCGGTAAATGATCAACTTACCACCCTTCCTTTCGGAGGAATTCAAAAATACTATGATGGCTCCGTTGCTTTATATATTTATTCTATTTTTTTGTCTGTGATTTGTCTGTCATTCAGCAATCCCAAAGTTACTTTTTTTTTTGATCAAATAAACTAAGGAAAAAAGAATTTTTTTTTGCTCTAAAAATATTGTTAAGAGACCTCTGGTGTGAAAAAAGTTTGTGACGCTAAACTGCACTTCCAATAATAAAATAGGAAATACCTTTTTATCATATTACTCTCTCGATACATAATCTAATGTTTTGAAAACAAAATTTCTTATATCGAATTCAAAGTGCCATGCTATTATTACATAATATTCATATTTCATATGGCGAAGGCATAGTCTTCTTTTTTCTCTAAAATAAAAGCCTCATTGGCGCCAAGCGTGAGGGAATGCTAGACGTTTGGTAATTTCTCCTCCGACCAGGATAAAAGATCCCATTGAAGCGGCTGATCCCATGCATATTGTATGTACATCTGGTTGCACAAATTGCATAGTATCATAAAGAGCCACTCCCGGTATTACCCATCCGCCAGGAGAGTTTATAAACAAATACAGATCTTGGGTATCATCCTCGATACTGAGATATATCATAAGACCAATAAGTTGATTTGAGATCTCGCTATCAACCTCTTGACCTAAAAAAAGTAATCTTTCTCGATAAAGTCGGTTGATTAGGGTCAAATTGTATCCCTTCGGAACCGTACAGGCGCCTTTTGACGCATACGGTTCAAAAAAAAAAATGAATCAATGTGTAGATTACAATACTTTTTATTTTTTCATAGCAAGTTCCTTCTAACTTATAATAAAAGGATTTTATTTCTTTATTTTTTTTTCACTAAACACGAGTTTGTCTTCCTTTCCTTATAACGTATAATATAAAAAAGAATTCATTAAACTTATCCAATTAACTTCTCATTGATGGATTGTTTCATCGAGATCCAATCCAAATCAAATCACGATGTCATTTTCTTGTTCTTAAATGGGCCTCTTTAATCTTTTTAGGTTTATGCTCTACTCCGGGTAAAGATCCGCCCGATTTTGATTTGCACATATAGTACAAATGCTCCCATTACCACTTCTTTTTGTTATACCTTCTTTTTTTTTTCAGTTCGCGCATTCCGTAAAAAAGTTGACGGATTCGTGCATATTATTCAATTGATTAACATAAGAGTTTGAAAAACCTTCTACTTACAAAAAAAGATTTCTTTAAAAATAGGAATCCTTTATGATATAAAATAGATTACCGCTTGGTTTTTTTTAACGGAGCCTAGATACTTCAATGTAGTAGTCCAACTAAGCCAACCATAAATTCTTCTAATTGATAATAGTGATTTTAATCCCCCCCAAAAATGGATCTAATTGCACTTCACGCTCCAAATTTTTGATGATTAAATTAATCTTTCGTGGGCGAAACAGAGGATATCTCGATTGGGGAGAAAACGGGGAAATCCCATATGACCCAATATATTTGAAAAGTCGCACTATATGTCAAGCCAAGATGCATCTTCCTCTCCAGGACTTCGAAAAGGTACTTTTGGAACACCAATAGGCATTTAATGAAATAAAAAAGAACTAAGTACTATATTTTACTTTGATATGGAAACGTAACAAAGCCTTTATTTTTATTTATAATATTGTACTTTATCCTAATCAGATTTTATTCATAAATTTTGAAAAATTGATAAAGAAAGTAAGAAAAAAGAAGGGAAAATTATTACGAATAGTGTCCTCTAATGATTAACAAGTATGGACATATTCGCTCATAGAAAATGGCATTAACTTCCCCATTGCGTATTGGTACTTATCGAGTATAGAATAAATCTGTTTCTCTTTGTTCCTACGAACAAAACTGTTCCATTATTACCAACAGAATAGAACAAATATGAACGCTTGCGCTGAAATAATCCACTAAATAGGGGGTCCATAACATAGTTATGGTATAGTCTTTTCCAATGCAATAAAGTTACGTAGTGTCTTTTTTCTTTCATAAAGGGGTATTTCCATGGGTTTACCTTGGTATCGTGTTCATACCGTTGTATTGAATGATCCTGGACGGTTGCTTTCTGTTCATATAATGCATACAGCTTTGGTTGCTGGTTGGGCCGGTTCAATGGCCCTGTATGAATTAGCAGTTTTTGATCCTTCTGACCCTGTTCTTGATCCAATGTGGAGACAAGGTATGTTCGTTATACCCTTCATGACTCGTTTAGGAATAACCAATTCCTGGGGCGGTTGGAGTATCACGGGGGGGACTATAACGAATCCGGGT